ACCGAAGAAGTAATGTAACTCGATTATTATCAAACTGACTGCAATATTTTTCTGTCCGTGAGGATCCCGCCAGAGCCAGAGCGCCTTCTACTTCTAATAGTAATAATAGTAATAGGCCATGAACTAGATCAGAATCATTCTCAACGAATCCATAAGAAGTGATCCAATTTTTTTCATCGTGTCTGGATGAAGACCAAAGATCTTGAGCGACCGATCCGGCAGAACAACTCAAAAGATAAAGAAGTATCGTTAATTTCTTCATGCTCGTTCCAAGTTCGAAGTACCATTTGTACAAATAAGAATCCCCTCCCTTACATGATTTCTTCTTCATATAGATAGATATAGGATCTATGGGGCAATTACTTAGAAGTACATTTTGTGTAACAGCCCTTCCTATCTGATAGAAAAGGATCCCATGATCCTGAACCGATCTTATCTGGGATCGAAAATCCCAAGTTTTTCTATGAAGAGCTGATCTAATTGTATTAGTTTCTATAATGGATTTCTTCTGTGTAATACTAATTGATAGGGCCTCATTGATAAGTGCTACAAGATCTCGCGCATTGGAATCCATGGTTATGGACCCGAATCCGTTAGTATGGAACATCTTCTTTTCCAAGTGAAATCCCCTAGTATATGAAAGAATGAAAAAGTGCTTTCGTTGTTGTGGAAGAAGAAGCCTTCGTATCTTAATGCATGTATTTAATTTATTCGGAGCTATTAGAGCGGGATCCACTTTTTGGGGAATATGAGTCGAAGCAATAACAAGAATCTTTCCAGTGGAACATCTTTCACAATCCCTGGAGAGATAGTTCTCTAATAGACCGAGGGATAAGTAATTCGACTCATTCACATGCAGATCATGAATGTTTGGAATCCATATTATGCAAGGAGACATTGCTTTTGCTAATTCGAATCGAAGGGTGATATCAAATCGGTCTATTTTCGGCGTCATATACATAGTTAGCACATTCGTCATAGTTAGCAGCTCCGTATCAATATCAAGGTCATCATCAATATCGTCACTATCATCAATATTGATATCGTCACTATCATCAATATTGATATCGTCACTATCATCAATATTGATATCGTCACTATCATCAATATCGATATCATCAATAAGATAACCTTTAGGTTTGTCATCCAGGAACTTGTTCGGAAATACCGTAATGAAAGGAACATAGGAGTTTGTCGCTAGGTATTTGACCAAACAGGATCGTCCAGTTCCTATAGAACCTATCACTAAAATACCTCTAGAAGGGGATAGGGCTAAGCGGAGCGAAAAGGGTTTTCCATGAGGAGATGGGGAATGAAAACTATTAGCCCCACACGAGGTTTGTGAATAAGTGATTGTCTGATAATGAGCAAGGAATATCCGTCTTTCTCCTAAACAGGATCTATTGAACTCATAATTCATTAGATCCTTTTGATGAATGTCAACTAAGTATCGTAAGGAAATTGATCCCGGTTGTTCAATCATTTGATAACCAGAGTCATTCTTTGAGAAATGATCACTATGAGTCAGACTCAATAGAATTTGATCAATCCTTTTTTCTGTCGTTAAGGTGGAGAACTGAACCAAGAATTCTCTTTCTTCATCATCAATCGAATCACTGTTCGCGACCCAGAATTCTATTTTCTCATCAATCCAATCACCGTTCACGTTTTTTCTTTTTCTTATCAATGAATAGATCTCTTTACTTGTACGACTTAGATGTCTCGTATTTCTCGAAAAAATGATTCGATTGATGGGATTTGGTATGATACTTACAAGATCGATGAGATTGATCTTCCAATATTTCTTCTTAGAACGTATTGATTTGACCCCATAAGCGGGACCACCACCCAATAGCATGTTGCCACCAGAAGCAGAACCCCGTATTTCTTCCAGAGAATCTCCTAATTGTTCCAGAACAACTAGAAAGAGATTCTTTAACCAGAAAGGATTCAGTTCAGATGTAGGATACCTATCCAGAAGTTTTCGAAATTCCATCATGTATGATGGAATCATCAAAGATTTGATCTTTTCTAACTCTGTCTGTAACTCGCTAGAGGCTCGGGAAACAAAGAGAAGATGTATACGAACGAGATATCCAGCAACAAGAAGAAGGAAAAAGATGGAATAGAGGAACTCCCGAGCATTTGTTGATCTCAGATGTGCCCATATCAATGGAACGGGTGACTCATTATTTCGATGAATCATTTCTTCGGACAGAAGAAGATTCTGTAAACATTGACTCGAAATCTCACTTATCGGAGTCCATTGTGGAAGAATCTTCTGAGGAATTGGCCGTGATATATCTGATCCATGCATCATATCATGAAAAATGGATACAAATTTTTGACTACTACTCAGTATCGGCAATGGGTCTGAAAGAGTATCTAAAAGGGTGAAATTGAGATATTTGCACCCTGTCGAAGTAAGGAACCATGGCATATATGTTTGGAACAGATTCCATTTTGAGAGATTTGAAAAAGCACTATCTCGTTGAAAGGT